TCTTGTAATACTTTATATAAATTTATATAAATCTTTTTATCTTTTCATTTTTCCCGCCCCTGCCTTGTATTCTATTCGTTTAGTATGTATATACTTATTTTCTATTATTCTATATTGTATACAAGTAATGAGTTTCAGACATCCCGCAAAAGAAAAGAAAAAAGAGTAGAAAAAAAAACAAACAAAGAAAAGGCTTATAGAACATACATTATTTTATAGATCGATAAGACTTTTGCACTTTTACTCACTTTATTTTAAATAATCTCTATATCTAGAAATTCATTTCGTACAATTGAACCTTTTCAAACTGTTTCTTTTTCAGAACCAAAAAAATTTGTGCCAAAATCACAGATGCCAAGAAGAACAGAAGGCCTTGGACTCGTAATGGATCTTGAAGCACTATTTCTGCGTCTCCCTGACCAAACCCTCCTATATTTGGATTACTTGTTAATGGTTGATCAAGCTTGATGGATTCACCTTCTGAAACAAGAAGTTCTGGTCCTGGAGGTATAGTATCAACCACTTGACGTCCATCTGATGCATCAACTATGGATATTTCATATCCCCCCTTTTCTTTACGTACTATTCTGCTTACTATACCAGCTGATGTAGCATTATAAACTGTATTATTACTCTTGCTACCATCAGGATAAATCTGACCCCTTCCTCTGTTCCCACCGACATATATGGAATATTTTAAGAAGTGAATGTCTTTTTTCGTAGCAGGGTCGGGGGAAAGAATAGGAAAGACGATTTCACTATATTTCTGACCGGGAACAGGACCTATCACAAGAATATTTCTTTTATTAGGACGATAAAACTGAAAAGAAAGATTGCCCATCTTTTCTTTCATTTCGGGAGAAATACGATCGGGGGGGGCTAATTCGAAGCCCTCGGGTAAAATAAGAACAGCTCCTACATTCAAAGCTCCCTTTTTACCATTAGCAAGAACTTGTTTAAGTTGCATATCATAAGGAATTCGAACAACTGCTTCAAATACAGTATCTGGAAGTACAGCTTGCGGAACTTCAATATCCACGGGCTTATTAGCTAAATGGCAATTGGCACATACAATTCGTCCAGTTGCTTCTCGTGGATTTTCATAACCCTGCTGCGCAAAAATGGGATATGCATTTGAAATAGATGCTCGAGTTATTACATATATCATGATCGATACATAAACGGATCGAGTCATCTGTTCTTTTACCCAAGAAAAAGTCTTTCTATTTTGCATGGTCCAATCATTGATCCCGGAATTTCTACAATAAATTCGATAGGTAGATAGTAGAATTACCTATCCACAAGTTTGCCATTTTATTTATTGTACTGAAAGAATTGTACTGGTGGAATATAGTATGAATACCCTTAATTTAAAAAGTAGAAGTATAAAGAATAAGTAAGATTTCAAATGATTTATTTATACTTTATACACGAATAAATACACGAATAAAAATATTGATATAAATCAATCTAATAAATTATTCATTCATTCATTCATTGAAGAATAAATTACTACAATCGAAGGAGATACGCGATTTAAAAAATGGAAGATCCAATATTTCGCAATTGTATCTATAATCACTGGAAAAGTGGAAACAAGACCAGATAGAATCTGATCATTCTCAACCAACCCGAAATCGTTGTAGATCAAACCAATCATTAGTTCCCAACCATGGATGGAGTGAAATCCGATCCATAAATCAGTAACTAAAAGAATCGAAAAAGCTTTGATTGTATCACTTAAGTTAGAGATAAATTCCTTAATCCAAGAATTCAGAATGAAAAGTTCTTCATTACCCAGAACAAAATAACCACTTAGAATAGCGAAACAGATTAGATTTGTCGAGAAATGGGAAATGATATGGAAATGAGATTCATTGTGTCTTTTGACCAATTGTATTGTTTCCTTGTGTATTCCTATACAAAATCTTTGCATATGTGTTTCCGAGTACTCCTTTATCATCTCGTCCAAAAGAAATAGTTCTTCTAATTCCATAAATTTTTCTAGAAAATTTTTCCCTTGAATATCATTCAAAAGGATTTTGGATTGCCTGGTATTCCACCAACTAAGAACCCAAGTTTCTAGACATTTATTAAATGATAGAGAAACCCACCGGGGCAAAAAGAGTATAGACACAAGATATGGGAGGGAAGCCAATGCTTTCTTTTTTTTCATTCTTTATCTTTGATGTGAATTGTTAATGAACCTGTTTTATTGGTCGATTTTATATCAGATTTCTATGAAGCACCAGTTCTATAACAAAAGCCTATATAACTCTAACAAGAACAAAGTATCGAACCTATGGATCTTTTCCTATTTTTGTTTTTGTATAATAATTAAATCTTTGGATATAGAATAGAATATAGAAGAAGGGCCTTTTTTGAATGAAAAAAATAAGTAAATATTCTTTCCAGATTCCAGAGATCTCAATTAGGAAAATTGGAACCGATTTAATCTTAATTTCTTTCTTTCGATGAAGACTTGAAAAACCCATTTATTATTTGGATTTCAAGACGAACCCTACCGGGATCCTTTTAAGATATTTTATTAGTGAGATTCTATTTTATTAAAATTGTTTTATATACGTCCTCCTGCTTTGAGATGTATAATATACATGTATACATGGGCTACTGCCTCAACGGAACGAGTAAATAGAATATAGCATCTTTTGCTGGAATAAACATTTTTCATAAACTTCAGTTGTCTTAAACTGATAATTAGTAAGTTCCTTCTCTCATGCTGAGATTTATTCTCAGTTCATTTCAAAATACTTCAATTGGTACGCGCAAGAAATAGGCCAATTCGGCAGCTTTTTGTTCAATTTCTCGTGTAGTCAAATTCTCATCAGTACGAGTCAAGGGAATAGCTCCCTGTCCCCTGATTTCCATATAAAGGACACGACGAGGAAAAAGACCCTCTCTCGCCTGCATTCTGATTGATTGAATATCTTTAAGAAAGAAACGAATAAATATGCGACGATTTATTCCAGGAAATCCCCAACGAAAAAGGCACATTATCCCTTCTTTTCTATCGAATCGGTCATAACCACTACCTACATTCCACGAAATTGTGCACCACAAATAAGAACTAATGAATAGACCTGCGATGCCATAGAAAGACATCACGATCCCTTGTGGAAAAAAAAGAATTTGCTGAGACGAAAATATGGATATAAGATTTCTACCAAGATAACTGGAAATTCCAACCACTAAGAATCCTAGTGAACCTAAAAAAAGGATAAAGGCCCAGCAAAAATTACTTGTTTTTTGAGATCCCGGTATAAGTTCTATCCATATATGTTCTGATCGCCAGTTCATACTATACTAGATCCAGTTGCATTCGATTGGAATTGAGAGAATAACCCAAATGGATTTGCCTTCACTTTTATTGCTTGATCCCAAAGTAACTTTCATCAACTAGCGGTGAACCATTAGGAATAATTGGTTAAATACATTGAGTTTATATTTAAATGATTTTAAAAAAATATTTGCTGATCATTTGAATTTCATTAGTTCATTTATTAAGCTATAACCGCATATATATGCATTAATGTGTATATTATGCATCCGCATACATAACAACTCTTCCGTTTGTTTTCGGAAAGGCCACAAATTTTATATCTGCCATATTACATTAAAAAAAGTATCTGTATGATGATCCGGTGTTGTGACGAGATTTGGTCCCATCGTATTTAAACAATCTTATTTCTTTGGACATAAAGAGATAAAGAAGCCATTGCAATTGCCGGAAAGACTAGGCCCACTAAAGGAACAAAAATAGAGGGAAAGTTCAAATTTATCATAGAATGGGTACCTCGATTTCATATTTGTACCTATTATAATTATAAAGATATCTTATAATAAGTCTATCTATTAGATAAAATATGAAGTACTTAATAATAAAGAAGTACAAGTAATGTAGAAATTGTATTCTTCTTCTCCCATCCTTCATCCTTATCTTCTTTTTATCTTTTCTTTCAAAAAAGGTGTTTTGAAAGAAAAGATAGAGAAGAATTTCTTATGAGTTCGTGACTTTAACCAATCTTATCCAACAAACAGGGATTCCTAGTAAAAAACTAGTAAAAAAAGGGGGGGGGTTCTCGGTAAATAGTTTGATTATATATTCTTAAATTTATATTTTATTTGAGATTTCTTATTTATTTTTATTTAAAATTTTTTTTTTATTTCCCGTATTTTTCGGAAGGATAAATAAACTCTTTTTTCTCTTGTCAATACTTGTCAAGAGAGGGATGCTTATTCCTAATCAGGAAGAGAGGTAGAATAAAAAATGGATCCGGAGTAATTATCCAAAACTTTTGACTCTTACTACACTTATAATTGATGTTCCCAAATAAAAAACCATCTTATTCGTTTTGTTTTTTTGATTACAATGAACTAAATGCTTATTCGTTATAAATAAAAATAACTGAACCTAGTGCTATACTTTCTTTTTAAAAATATTTTTTTAACCTTGATTCAAGGGAAGGAAACCATGTAGCTGAAATAACTCATTCAGAACACCTTTTAAAGGATTACGTGGTACGATTGGGTCGAATAAGCCCTTATGGAATGAATACTCAGCCGCTTGTGAACCGTCGGGTACTGTCTTTTTCAATGTTTGTTCAATTACTCTTTTCCCCGCAAACGCAATGTGGGCATTAGGTTCAGCAATAATGATATCTCCCAACATACCAAAACTTGCTGTAACTCCGCCAGTTGTAGGAGATGTAAGGATTGATACATAGAATAACTTTTTCTTTGATTGATAATCATATGAAGCAGAAGATATTTTAGCCATTTGCATCAAGCTCAAACTTCCTTCTTGCATGCGTGCTCCTCCAGAAGCACACACAATAATGACAGGCAGAGATCGATTAGTAGCATACTCGATCAAACGGGTGATTTTCTCACCTACTACGGATCCCATACTACCTCCCATAAACTGAAAATCCATAATTCCAATTGCTATGGGAATACTATTTAGTCGACCTACGCCCGTT